TCCTTTGGTTGAATCATAAGGACTTAACTCAATTTTTATTATATTTCCTGGTAGTCTACGTATAAAACTACGCCCAATCCTTTACTAAAAAACCCAGAATTATCTTTTCATTATCTAAACGAGCCCGTAAGATACATACCATTGGTAAGTTGTTCCGTAATTAAACCCTCATGAATCCATTTTTGTTGTTTCGTTTCATTCTAGGTAAAATCCCTTTGACGTATCAACTAATGTAAGAGGGGTAATACTATAAACTTGTCATTTCTCTTTTTTCACAAATATGAAAGTTCCGCGTATAATTCGGCTATCAGAAAGATTACCATATATAACACAAAATTTCGCCGCCTATTCCTTCTATTCGAGCCTTTCGGTCTGTCATTATACCTCGAGAAGTAGAAAGAATTACAATTCCCATCCCACCTAAAATTCTAGGAATTCGTTGATAGTTCGAATATATTCGTAGACCGGGCCGGCTGATCCGTTTTAAATTTAAAGCAGTTCTATATGGTCCTTTCCTATTTCTTCTATGTCGTAGGGTTAAAACCAAAAAATATTTATTGCTTTCCTGATGTTTTCTCACGTTTTCAATAAAACCTTCTTGTAAAAGGATTTTAACAATATTTTCAGTGATGTTAGTAGATGGTATTCGAACTGTTCTTTTTTTAGTCATGTCAGCATTTCGTATAGAGGTCATTATGTCAGCAATAGTGTCTTTACTCATGATAAACTAAGATTTTTGTTGCCCCCGAATTTTGATATAATCAACATGCTCTTTTTATTTTTTCTTTATTTCTGAATTATAAAATATTTATTAATTTTAAAAGTTAATTTTAAAAAGGTATATACATGATAGATAAACAATCTACTAATAAATCAGTCTTATTCAAATACTATATTACGGTCTTACCTTATAATACCTCAGGTGCTAATGAAACTATTTTAGTAAAATTTAACTGTCTTAATTCCCGGGCGATCGCGCCAAAGATTCGGGTTCCTTTTGGATTTTTTTCTTGATCAATAACAACTGCAGCATTGTCATCATATCGTATTATCATACCGTTGTCGCGTTTGAGTTCTTTACAAGTACGTACAATTACCGCTCGAATCACTTCTGATCTTTCTAGAGGTGTGTTTGGTACTGCTTCCTTGATTACAGCAACAATAACATCACCAATATGAGCATATCGTCTATTACTAGCTCCTATGATTCGAATACACATCAATTCTCGGGCCCCGCTGTTATCCGCTACATTCAAATGGGTTTGAGGTTGAATCATATCATTTTTTTTTTTATCGGTTTTTTCTTTTTCAATGCCAAGGTCTAAATAAAAAAAAAGAAATATTATTTGTTCAAAACAAAAAAAGAAACCTTCATTTTTTTCTCATCCAAAAAACCCCTTTTCCTTTGTTTCTACATTCCTATCCCGAAAGAATGAATTGAGTTCGTATAGGCATTTTAGATGCCGCTATTGAAATAGCCCTTCGAGCTATATTTTCTGCTACTCCACTCATTTCATAAAGTATTCTACCGGGTTTAACGACAGCTACCCAATATTCGGGAGATCCTTTCCCCGAACCCATACGTGTTTCTGTAGGTCTTACTGTAACTGGTTTGTCTGGAAATATGCGTACCCATATTTTTCCACCGCGACGGGCATTTCGTGTCATCGCGCGCCGCCCTGCTTCTATTTGTCTAGATGTAATCCAAGCGGGTTCAAGCGCTTGAAGAGCATATCTACCGAAGCAAATACGATTACCTCGATAAGATATTCCTTTCATCCTCCCTCTATGTTGTTTACGGAATCTGGTTCTTTTGGGGTTATAGTTGATGGTTGGTTATCAATTCCATCCATCTCTACTACAGAACCGGACATGAGAGTTTCTTCTCATCCAGCTCCTCGCGAATTAAACGATTAAAAAATAATATACACGGTGAATAATATACGGAATCGTGGGATTATTTTAAATTTCATCTATTCATCTAATAGATTAATAATTCTAAATCTATTCTATTTATAGATAATGTTGTTTTGGTATAACGTTATAATCTTTATTTTCTTTTGCCTTTTATTATTCTATTGAATCGACTAAAATTTTATTTAGAAAAAAAAAATTCGCGGGCGAATATTTACTCTTTCAACATTCAGTTGTAAGATTAGTCTATCACATGATCTCTCAGAATAAACGAATAGGTTTCTGGTTCGTTCCGCCATCCTACCCAATGAATCATTAGGATTCGCTTTCAATAGAATCTTATGCATTCACAGGTTCTGTCGTTCCCACCACTTCTCGATTAATGGTTAGGTCTGAATTCTACAACGGAGCCCCTAAGGAAATTTTGAGTCAACCTTCTCAGTCTTTATTGGCTCGGGGCTCTTGATTTTTTGTTCTATGCATGGATTTGTCTAATTATGGATTAATCAGTATTGATGCTTTATTACATTCCCTTTATATGAGATGACTCATAGACCTTACATATTGGAATTTTATATCATTGATA